ATCCAAAAAAGGAAGGATTTCTTTTAGGAAAGGGATTCAGATTAAGAAAAATGGGATTCAAGATACAAGTGCAAGAAAAAGAAGTTTAGTAAGAAAAAAAAAAAAGAAGGGGGGGCTATTTTCTTCTATTTTGGATTTCTATTTTCTATTGCCTTGGCGACATGGCCGAGTGGTAAGGCGGGGGACTGCAAATCCTTTTTCCCCAGTTCAAATCCGGGTGTCGCCTGATCAACAAAAGAGGGGAAATACCTTATTCCGGTTTGCTGATAGATTGTCTCCAATAGAAACAGCGGAGGAAAAAGACTCGTGATATTTCCAAGAGCGCCGCTACTTATTTTGATTTTGTTTGCCCTTAATCTTTCCCAATTCTACTAGCACTCATATAAGAACTTCTTATAATTAATTGGTTCTAATTAATTGAATTAATTGAGTTAGATTTTTTGGATTGTTTTATCAATGGTATTGGACAAAATCTTTTTTTTTTTTACTCTGTACCAGCGATAATAATATTATTATTAGTGACTATTATTATTAATCGTCACTATTATTAGTGAAAAATAATGGAAAAAAGCGAACAATACTAGCAAAATTCCTTCATATTCATAGAGATAGGGGACATAATTCACATGGATATAGTAAGTCTCGCTTGGGCTGCTTTGATGGTAGTCTTTACATTTTCCCTTTCACTCGTAGTATGGGGAAGAAGTGGACTCTAGGGATACTCCTAATTGAGTTGAGAAATGCAACTCTAGGGATACTCCTAATTGAGTTGAGAAATGCAACTCTATCAATTCTTTTATAGATCGTTCCGCAAAGACTTTTTAATTTAACTATTTTAAATTGAACAATTTATAGTGAAATATTGAAATTGAATTCAATAATTGAATTCAATTTCAAAATTCTATTCGATTCGAGTGGAGTAATTTATTCTATGAATAATATTTGAATAATACCCTTTTAATCATAATCAAATAAATATTTTAATGATTCCAGTGTTCATAGTTCAAAAGTAAAAAGAATACAAATGATAGGAAAGTTATTCCAACCGAATTCTTCCTAAATTCTTTATTATGATAAACCGGCTCTTATCAGAGTTATATATGGATAATAAGGAACAGCGGGACCTTTTTTACTTTTTATTTGTTTGCCTTTTTCTGGTTCAAAGACAAAAGAAAGTAGTTCTTTTTTTAGTTATTTAAAAGTTATCAAGTTAAGTATTAAGTGATTTTCTACGGGAAATAAAATAGACATAGTGATTCTCTAAGGGGATACTCCGCATACTAAGATATTTTCTTGGAGAAGTCACATATTGCGTACTTAGTACTTAGTTTAGTATTTTTTTTTATTATTTTCGTTTTATAAATTTATAAATTCGATTTATGCTATACTTTATTGACTTGACTCATTTCATATTATGATTCAAAGATTTCAAATTGGCGAGGTTTACTAATCCTTTTCTTTTCGTCGAAATCTGAAAAAAAAACTCCTTTCCTTGGATGATTTGTCAACTGTTCAATCAATGGAATGCTAAAAAAAGATTTCTTGATTTTCTTTTATTAATACATACCCCGACTATTCTTTTTTTTTTTTTCATTGATTTGATTATTTCAATGGATTCCGGGATTCCTATTGACAATAATCAGAAATCCAGGAATTAGAATCATAAGAGTAAGAGGCGCCTTTCAACTATTCCAGATTAATTGGAACCAACACAAATCAAACATATGAAAAAAAGAAATCCAATTTGAACCTTATCTACATTCCATATAGATAATTAATATCTATTGTCTAGATATCTATCTATATATCAAGATGAAGATGACATTCTAGATTGATCCATATTAAGCCCAGTACCACTTTGGTATACTAGTATACCAAAATAACAAAAATAGAAAAATAGATAGTATGGTAGTAAATATATTACTTTCTACCATACTATCGGGTCTCATAGAATCCTGCTGATTCTAGTTCACTCATTTAAGCTAAAACACAAAATTGGAATTATTTTCATTTTATTTCGTTAATTCTTGATATTGATAAGAACTAAGAAGTCAAGTTTCATTCAAATTAATCACTTTGACTAACAGTTTTTACATATATTATAAGTAAAAAAGCAGTAGGAACTAGAATGAACAGTGCAGTAGCAATAAATGCGAGAATATTTACTTCCATAATGTCATCGTTTCGTTTTTCTTTACTTCACAATAATTCGGGATTTAATCCCATAAGAGATGATAAATCTTTGGCCTCTAAATTCAATGGGATGAATTCCATCTCGATGATATCAAATCAGATCAATATCATGAATAACAATATCTGAACTCTCAAATCGATTTATCGTCGAGAATTGAATAGTATAACATAGAAAGATCATTTATTCATACCAAATCCAAAAATGTATTCCTGACCCAATCGAAAATTTTCTTACTTTGTTACTTTATTTATCATTCTTTTCCAGTCTTTCTTTTCTATCTTTTCTATAAAACTATCTCCTTCCTTATACAATCATCTGACTAAGTATCAAACTAATCGTCCTTCCTTATACAATCATCTGACTAAGTATCATCTAATCGTCTTTAAACTTACATAAGTTACAAACAAAAAAAAGTGCGATAAAGATAAGTCCTAGTACAGTATAAAAAAAAATCGAATATTCTACCAAATTCACTTTTTTAGAGTTTGTTTTTTCTTCGGCATAAATCCTTAAAAAAGATTATCGATTCCCTCTCTCTATAAGAGAGGCAGGGTCCTTATTTGATTTTTCTTTTATTAATATACTCTTTACTTGATTGAATTAGGAATAGGATCCATATAATATATCAAAACTTCATTGAATGAGATAGATTGTTTCAAATAATTGAGGTTACACAAAATCAGAGCCAAAAAAGAAAAAGAAGAGACTTTTCCGATTAAAAGGATTTTATCAACAGAATTTAAGTCATTTTGTACCGTACAAATAAGAATTCCATTTGTGTATGTGCTACCGGGAAAGATAGGGTACTCGATTCGATTTCATTATACGGATCGGGGGGAATCGAAAAGGCAAAATTCAGTGAGGTAGCTCTTGGAATCCTGAATATGATGCTCCCAATAATTGTACTAATCCACATGTGTCTTTATCCATCTCTATCGATACTAGTTGAAGAAATGAAAATGACCCTATTTGTATTTGCTTTGATGAAAAACGAAAATAAATAATATAAAATAATATTCATATTAAGGATCCACTTTGGGAATGAAATTCCGCTATTTGTACCCCTTAATTACAGAAAATGAAGAGATGAATTGATGTATTTTTTTTTTATTGGATTATTGGTTATTTATCGGGACTGACGGGGCTCGAACCCGCAGCTTCCGCCTTGACAGGGCGGTGCTCTGACCAATTGAACTACAATCCCAGGGAAACGAAATACAGCATACATATTCTTCTGATTTCATTCAAACACTTTCTGTTTAGATTTTAAATTGGAATCGCCTCGTTGTAACAGAGTGCGAGTGGTAGGTAATATTGATATCCACACGCATATATATTTTATATATATTTTATATATATTTTAGTGATACTGGCACGAATTACTAGTTATCTTTTCGTTATTTCAAATAAAAATCGCAAAATCAATTGATAATCAACCTTTCAATAAAAAAAAAAAAAGACTGTTTTTTCTTTCTACTTTTTTTCTTTCTATTACTTTTTTTCTTAGACTTTCTACTTACAAATCCTGATATGAATCTAGATCGTCAGAAAGATCATAATTTATGGTAAAAAAAGAAAGCAAATCAAATAAATAACAAGGAGAGCCGAAATTTATAACAAGGAGAGCCGAAATTTTTACTTCTTTTTTTTTTATCAGACATTTTGAAAGAACAAAGGGGTTATATCATTTCATGGTGGATCAGTGAATTATTGGGCCGAGCTGGATTTGAACCAGCGTAGGCATATGCCAACGAATTTACAGTCCGTCCCCATTAACCGCTCGGGCATCGACCCAGGAAGAAAAAATTCCAGACTTCGAAAGAATCCCCCATCAACTTCCTTTCGTAATACCCTACCCCCAGGGGAAGTCGAATCCCCGCTGCCTCCTTGAAAGAGAGATGTCCTGAACCACTAGACGATGGGGGCACATTTGCCCGATCGTCAGCATATTATACTCATAGTATGAACAGTTTTTTGAAATTGTCAATAGAATAAATTTGATTCGGTTTTTCTATATTATTATATTCTAATAATATAGAAAAAAATAGAGAAAAAAATCGAATAATATAGAAAAAAAATAGAAAAAATTAGATAGAATCTATTTACTTTACATAGATTTGATGTACAATCTATTTCTATAGATATAGATTATCTGCATGCTGGTTCATTTCGGAATTGAATCAAACGGGCCCTTTTAACTCAGTGGTAGAGTAACGCCATGGTAAGGCGTAAGTCATCGGTTCAAATCCGATAAGGGGCTTTGTCCTTTATTTTTTTCATAAAACTCCCCCGGGAGTATTTCTATTTGAAGGGGGCTTCCATTTGACGGGGGAATAGAGATATTGTTATTATTTGTAATAAAATTTGTAGTAAGAATGTAATAAATAAGATAAGAAACTCTATAATTCTAATAAATAGAATTCTTCTAAATTCAAAATGAAATTAGAAGGTTAACATTATAATGATTTATACTCGAATTTAGAGTATACTAATATAGTAATTATAGTTATATAGTAATTATAGTTATAAAATTGAACATTTTTTTATTATATTAAAATGAATAATGATGAATAATGATACGTTGGCTCTTAAATCGTCAAACTTTCCTATTTTATAAGAGTTCAATCAAATCAAGTGTAAAGATTAGATTAGAAATCAACAAAAGAAAAAGTAAGTGGACCTAACCCATTGAATCATGACTATATCCACTATTCTGATAGTCAAATTCGATATAGATGAAATTGGAACAATAGATCCGCTTTTTTCTTTCATTTTCCTATTTCTTTGGACTCCAAAAAAAAAATCT